TTTTCGATTATCTAATAAATCATTTAATGAAAGTAGATTATCTTACCATTAATTTCAAAACTTCCATAATCTCTTCCCGAACCAAACATGAATCTTTCGATTCATTTGGCTCTCACGCTCAATTATTTATTTTATGTTATGGGCATTCCCATATCTTTTTTTTGAATATAATGAGCCTACCCTCTCTTTTCTGTTTATATTCAAAAACATCGAAACTGATATAAGACCAGAATATTAGGAGGACTCTTCCGACCAGACAAAAATCTATAATTGTCAGCAAAGTTCTTTCTTTATTTGTATTTGTTCTTTATTTGTATTTATTTAATTTAAAATTAAAATTTATTTCTATATTTTTTTATTTCCTTTTTTTCTTCAAATCCAAAAATTCCTTTTTTTTTTACGTAGGTCGTCGATTCGGCATTGGAAAAAAAGAGCAAGATGCCCATTTTTTTAATAAATGGTTCAAATCATTTTATCGATATGAGTGTTCTATATCAGATAAATTACCAACTATTCATTTTTAAACCATTTCGGTACTAACGTACCGGTAGAAAGAGTACCATGTTTTGCCTGGACTTCAAACAGTTTAGCTTTAACCATATTAATGGTCTCACATTATTGGTTGATAGAGAATCAAATTTACCAATAAGTCACGAAATGCTATGGTTCTTACATATGATTTCTTAATTTATTCAGAAATAATTCGTTGAGATCGTGCACTTTTTTTCCTATTTATCCTATAAAATTAATAAAATACCATAAATAAAGTGCAGTCGGATGGATCCAACCTATTCTTGAAATACACAACTCGCACACACCCCCTTTCCAAAAAAAATCAATACACCAAGCACTACACTTAGATTTATTGGATTTGTTGCTAAAATATCGGTATTAAACCCGAAACTCCCGGCGGATGGCCAGTGACCCAAGGAAAGGAAAGAATCGGTTACATTTTTCATATGCTCTCCTCTTATACTTATAGATAGGACTAACAAAGAACAGAGTTCTTTTTGTATCACTTCGTCATCCCTTTTTTGATCGATTTCTTTTTTTTATATAAATTTTCTTTCTATTTTTTTTGGGGGGGGGGGAATAGATTAAATCTAGTAATTTAATTTGATAATTTTTAAATTTCTTACTTGAAGTTTCCAATCCAATAAAATACTTATTAGGTTAAGTCTTGGGTCTTATGTCAATTGTGAAATATCTCGTTTGTTGAAACGATTCCTAAAAAAAGTAAAAAAAAGGTTTCCATTGTATTAAGCTAAGAACGCGAAGGAAGAAAACGAGCGGATCCAGTAATTACTCATCCTCAAAACAGTCCTTCCTTTCCTGGGGTATTGTCTCAACAAATAAATAATTGTAGGAGTAAAGCGTTGATATAATTAGAAGAAGCAAACAGTAATGATGAGTTAATAAAATAAGAAAAAAATATAGCGAGTTAATAAAATAAGAAAAAAAGTATAGTATGTAAGGTACTTTTTTACATTTCTAGGATTAAACAAAAGGATTCGCAAACAAAAGCGCTAACGCCACGACCAGCCCATAAATTGTTAAAGCTTCCATAAAAGCTAGACTAAGCAATAAAGTACCTCGTATTTTACCCTCTGCTTCTGGTTGTCTCGCAATACCTTCTACAGCTTGGCCTGCAGCAGTACCTTGACCAACTCCAGGTCCAATAGAAGCAAGCCCTACGGCCAGTCCAGCAGCAATAACGGAAGCGGCAGAAATCAGTGGATTCATGGTAAGTTCCTCGCACCAAAAAAAAAGAAATGGTTAATGATACAATCAACCAATGAATTTTTACTTAATTTTTTTTCTCATTTTTTTTTTTCATTAAGATTTTATCTATCTGATTAAGATCTATCGACTAAAAACTCCGAATTGAAATGATAATATTACTGAATCGTCAGAACTATTTCGATATCTCATTTTTAGTTTCTACCCATAATGGAGTTTTTGTAAATACATATGTATACGGTTCTAGTTATTGCATTTCTTTCTTTCGAATCATTCTTTCATTCAATTCTTCTTTCCTTTCTTTTCTCTTCTAGATACTATCCTTGAGTTCATCTCTTTTTTGCATTTCATTCAATCCACAATCACAGACGAAACAGAAAGACTTATATTGGAACTATATAAATGCAGTGAACCGCAATCAAATCAATCAATATCAAATATCAATAATAAATAATATATATATAGGGTAAATAATATATAATAATATATATATATAGAATTAGTCCTATATAACTAGTAAATATATAATATCACATATACATTTGTTTCTTCCATAACGTAAACCACCCGCATTTTATATTGAATCGGATTCTAGAATCATTCCTCGAAACAGACACAGGGGCTGGACTTATAGAGATTACATACATCTAGTGTGACCCCCCCAACCCATCTTTTTTTTTTACAATTTACAATTCCGCAATATCGTCTATCTTTTTTCCTACGACTCTGGGTCGTATATTCATACATATTTGTATTTGTATCTATTATGTTCCCCAACCAAGTGGATTATCTTGAATCATGCATGAATTGGGATAAGCTCAAAAAATACTATTTCGAAAACTAGTCAATGATGACCCTCCATGGATTCACCTATATAAGCCGCGGCTAACGTTGCAAAAATAAGAGCTTGAATACCACTTGTAAATAATCCAAGAAACATAACAGGTATAGGAACTACTGAAGGTACTAAAGAAACAAGAACAACAACTACTAATTCATCAGCCAATATATTCCCGAAAAGTCGAAAACTAAGAGATAAAGGTTTTGTAAAATCTTCTAGGATGTTAATTGGTAAAAGTATTGGGGTTGGTTGAATGTATTTCCCGAAATAACCCAATCCTTTTTTGGTAAGACCGGCATAAAAATATGCCGCTGACGTGGGTAAAGCTAAAGCAACAGTAGTATTTATATCATTCGTAGGCGCAGCTAACTCCCCATGAGGTAATTGTATGATTTTCCAAGGTAAAAGAGCACCTGACCAGTTAGAAACAAAAATAAATAAGAACATAGTTCCAATAAAGGGAACCCAAGGACCATATTCTTCTCCAATCTGAGTTTTGCTCAAATCTCGAATAAATTCAAGGACATATTCGAAGAAATTCTGACCGTCGGTCGGAATGGTTTGTGGATTCCGAACAGCTATGATGACTGAACCTAATAAGATAGAAATTACGACCCAAGAAGTGATAAGTACTTGGGCATGGATTTGTAAACCTCCTATTTGCCAATAGAAATGTTGGCCTACTTCTACACCCGATATATCGTATAACCCTTTGAGTGTTTTAATGGAACACGGTATAACATTCATATTGTCCTCTGACAGAAATTGAACTTCAAAAAAGGAATTATTTTGATTCAACCATCTATTTCTCAACTCACTAACTTGAATCATTAATCGTATATTTTATTTACGATACCAAGAAATTACATAACATCATAACATAATATCAATATCCCCAGTACTTTTTTTATCTCTTTTAAAAAATTCAAAAATAGTAACCGATCCAATAAATCTATGGAGTTGCCAAATAATTAACTAATCTTATTATTCTTAATGATAAATGATAATCAACGATTTCTTATATAGCTAGAGCGACCCTCACAAATTGCAGATACTAATTTGTTAAGAATCAATCGGATTGAAGCTATAGCGTCATCATTTGCTGGAATCGAAATATCTGCGAGATCTGGGTCACAATTTGTATCGATTAAACAAATTGTCGGAATCCCCAAAATGACACATTCTCGAAGAGCCGTATATTCTTCTTGCTGATCAACGATGATCACAATATCAGGCAACCCCGTCATATATTTGATCCCGCCGAGATATGTTTGCAAGGTAGAGAATTTTCTCTTCAACATTGCTGCATCTCTTTTGGGGAGACAGTTGAGTTTCCCCATCTTTTGTTCTGCTCTTAAGTCCCTGAACTTGTGAAGTCTCGTTTCCGTAGTGGACCAATTCGTTAACATACCACCAAGCCATTTTTTATTAACATAATGACACCGAGCCCTTATTGCAGCTGATGCTACTGAATCCACTGCTTTATTTTTTGTACCAACGATTAAGAAGTTTTTTCCCCTACTTGCTGCATCAAAAACTAAATCACAGGTTTCTGATAAAAAACGAGCAGTTCTAGTGAGATTTGTAATATGAATACCTTTACGCTTTGCGGAGATGTAAGGGGCCATTCTAGGATTCCATTTCTTAGTACCATGACCAAAATGAACTCCTGCTTCCATCATCTCTTCCAAATTGATGTTCCAATATCTTCTTGTCATTTTTCCCCAGACTTCCTTTTTTTTTTAACAAAGAGACTAGGTAACCTGAAATAAATAATTGTTCCGATGGAACCTTCTACGGGGGATTGATCGTTGATACACGACCCAAACCATTAATTTCTTTTAATTACTTATTTTATTTATTACCAAACCAATTTAATTACTTATTTTATTTTTTACCAAATCAATAATCGGACCAGATAATTGAAAGATAGTTAAAGTGAAAGAAAATAATCTGCTCTTAGGAATCATTAAATCGCGTAAATGATTGTTCTGATGTCTCATGGAAATTTGTCTCACGGAAATTGTTTTGGACGTAAGAACAAAATAATTCTCTATGGTGTAACAAAATATCTCTTATTTCCAAATGAATGTTCTTGTCTTGCCTTGAAGGGTGTACTAATTTTTGGAATCCGGTACCAACAGGTATAACCCCCCCCAGAACAACGTTCTCTTTCAGGCCTTTCAACCAATCAATACGACCTCGTAGAGCAGCTTTTGCTAAAACTCGAGCGGTTTCTTGAAAACTTGCTTCGGATATGAAACTTTGAGTATTTAGAGATGCCCTCGTTATTCCCAATAAGATTGCCCGATAACAGATCGCTTCGTCCAAAGCACGCCCTGCTCGTTCCGCTCGCAAAAAGCCGATTAATTCTCCAGGTAAAAAAACATTAGACATTCCATCTTCTGAAACCAACACTTTTGATGTTACTTGACGTACAATAATTTCTATATGTCTATTATGGATCTGTACCCCCTGAGATCGATAAACCTTTTGGATCTTATTAACCAAAGAGATACGACTTTGGGCTATGGTTAGCTCAGCTCCAATCAAGAATCCCCAGGGGATTCCAAGAATTCTTTGTATACGTTCGCTCCAACCTTCAACTCTCCTTTCTAGGTTCATCGATATTGAATCAATCGAACGCACTTCTAAGATTTGTTCCACTTTTGGAAGACCTTGCGTTATGTCACCAGATCTCGATTTTTCATATATAAATGTAACTAATGTATCTCCTTCGTAAAGGATTTCTCCATAATGGCTATGAACAGTTGCTCCTGGAGTGGCCAAATAGGGTTTAGCCGATCTTATAACTAAGGAGTCAACATGAACAATTAAAATTTGACCAGATTTTTTTACGTGTGATTCGTATTTGAATAGACATACATTTTCACAAATAAATTGTCCAAGGCTAATTATTGTAAATGTCTCTTCACAATAATCGTGATGGAGAAAGCACCAATTCAAATGGAATGGATTCAAAATTATGTTAACGCATGGATCGGGATTATAAATCCCCCTATTTTCATCTATTAAACAGTATTTAAGTACTTGGAAAGTCTGTTTAAAATTGTCACGTAACAAATATTTCTTTAACAAGATATGATTATGAGTTATTAAATAGTAAGATGAAAAAAAATTCGCTATTTTAGGGACAATAGTCCCTAAGGGACCCAGCAAATCCTTAATTTTGATTATGGGATCTGATTCTTTTGTCACATTGTTATATTTCGAACCATTGAATGGACGAATTCGAGAACAATTGGATGATGACAAAATTATCAAAGATTGGCATTCATTATTTCGATTCAACAACGTACCAATACCAATACCAATAGTTACTTGATGTTGGGTAAGTGATTGAATCTTCGCCTTGGAATAAAAAGGATTGATGTTGGTGCGATCTAATTCATTATCGGAAATCAATACGGAACTTGCCCTATCATACCTTTTTCCGGTATACGAAATAGTGGACTTGACTAACTCAATTCTTATGAAATCGCGAATCAGATCATTTGTCCTTACCTCAACAAAGGAAGCATGAACCTCTTCTATAGAACCATTTTTTTCTTGGTCCCAATTCAATACTAAGCAAGTCCGAACTAATTGAATACTTGTGTGATAAATTCCTCGAATTGACTTGCCATTTCCATAAAGGATATAATTGACAACTCTAAGTTGGACATTATCCTTTTCCTGCAAGAGATCCCGAGGGAAAAGTGTTGCTAAATTTATCCCATCAGCTATTTCATATGTGACTACGGACCGAACCGAAACAAAATACTTTTTCTTGGTGGGTGTGATCCGTTGGACATAGATCCAATTTTTAAATTTTTTTGATTTCTTAGAATTTTTTTTTTCCGTCTCTGGTGGTATCAAAATGCCGCTGTGCCTGGATATCTTATCTGTTTCTCCAGGAAAATGAATATCTCCAGAAAAGATTTTCAGTTCAATACTTTTTTTTTTTCTCTCCACTCGGACTAATCCGCCTACCCGGCTTCTTGTATTTAAAGCGAGTTGTGTATCTACTCCAATGATACTATTGTTCTGGACCATTATGAACGAAGATCCGGGTAAAATATGCACTTCTTCGAGAATGAAAAAAAACCGATCTACTTTCTGGTATTTCGGACTAAATTCTTTTGCTCCTCGATACTCAATCAAATCCTCTTTTTTTATGATTGAATCTACCTCTATGGTCCCATATTTAGTAATTCCTGAACTATTTCTTCTGTATCGTGGATCATCAAAATAAGCAAGAATACTATTTCTACGTAAAATACCATTTATGGGTATTTCAATCGAAATACCAAAACAGGGCATTAGTTCTTTATCTCGTTCTTGATCATATTGTAATGGGATAATGAATCTATTTCTTCGTTTTTTCGCCAAGAAATCATAATTTTCTTGGAGAATAGAAGGATATATGAAATTCCAATGACCATTGGATATGATTCGATCAGGTCTTGAATAGTCAAGAATTTCCCTATCTTTTTTACCAGAAGTATCCAACAATTTATGTCTTACTCGATGATTAGTCATTGAGAGGTCAAAGATATATCTTTCTTCGAAAGAAAAAGAACGAACATTCATTTGATCTTGATCTTTGTGGAGCGAAAAAGACACTATACTGGATCTGCACGGACCTCCTGCTAATATCCATAAATGACTTGTTTTTGGTAATAGATGAACATTACCATGTGTATATTCAGATGCATGGTGGACATCGGTACTCCAGTGCATTTCTCCCTCTGATTCAGAATAAATATGTTTTCGTACCTTCTCTTTAAAACGAAAAGTAGACGTTCCGGCACGAATCTCAGCAATCACTTGTTCTGATTCTACATATTGCTCATTTTGAACTAAAATCAAACTTTTTGGTGGAATATTCACATTATGGAGAATATCCCGAGTCTCAA